TAACGAACATACCCTGTCTCCACATTGGATCAAGAACAGGGTCAGAAGGATCAAAAACTGCTATTTCATACAGGGCCATCGAACCGGCCCAACCAGCAACCAAAGCTGTATGCATTATATGAACAGAAAGCAACCGTCCGGGATCATTCAATACAACGGTATGAACACGATACCAAGGCAAACCCATGGAAATACCCCTTTATGAAAGAAAAAAGACACTATGTAACTTTATTGCATTGTAAAAGACTATACTATGACTATGTTATGGACCCCCCTATTTAGTTTTAGTAAATTATTTCAACGCAAGGGTTCATATTTGTTCTATTCTGTTGGTAATAATGGAACAATTTTGTTCGTAGGAACAAAGAGAAGCAGATTTATTCTATACTCGATAAGTACCAATACGCAATGGGGAAGTGAATGCCATTTTCTATGAGCGAATGTGCCCATACTTGTTCATCATTAGAGGACACTATTCGTAATAATTTTCCCTTTTTTTCTTGCTTTCTTTATCAAATTTTCATAAATGATGAATAAAATCTTATGAATTGAATAAAATCTGATTAGGATAAAGTACAATATTATAAAGAAAAAGAAAGGCTTTGTTACGTTTCCACATCAAAGTAAAATATAGTACTTAGTTCTTTTTTATTTCATTTAATGCCTATTGGTGTCCCAAAAGTACCTTTTCGAAGTCCTGGAGAGGAAGATGCATCTTGGCTTGACATATAGTGCGACTTGTCAGATATATTTGGTCATATGGGATTTCCCCGTTTTCTCCCCAATCGAGATATCCTCTGTTTCGCCCACGAAAGATTCATTTCATCATCAAAATTTTGGAGCGTGAAGTGCAATTAGATCCGTTTTGGGGGGGATTCGGATTACTATTATCAATTAGAAGAATTTATGGTTGTCTTAGTTGGACTACTACATTGAAGTATCCAGGCTCCGTTAAAAAAAACCAAGTGGTAATATATCTATTTCTATTTTATTTTATATCATAAAGTATTCCTTTTTTTAAAGAAAAATTTTTTTCAAACTATTATGTTAATCAATTGAGTAATATGCATGAATCCGTCAACCTTTTTTACGGAATGCATGAATTGAAAAAAAGGGGGGGATAACAAAAAGAAGTGGTAATGGGAACATTTGTACTATATGTGCAAATCAAAATCGGGCGGATCTTTACCCGGAGTAGAGCATAAACCTAAAAAGATTAAAGAGGCCCATTTAAGAACAAGAAAATGACATCGTGATTTGGATTGGATCTCGATGAAACAATCCATCAATGAGAAGTTAATTGGATAAGTTTAATGAATTCTTTTTTTTTTTTTTTACATTCGTTATAAGGAAAGGAAGACAAACTCATATTTAGTGAAAAAAAATCCTTTTATTATAAGTTAGAAGGAACTTGCTATGAAAAAAGAAAAAGTATTGGAATATACACATTGATTTTTTTTGAACCGTATGCGTTAAAAGGCGCCTGTACGGTTCTTAAGGGATACAATTTGACCCTAATCAACCGACTTTATCGAGAAAGATTACTTTTTTTAGGTCAAGAGGTTGATAGCGAGATCTCAAATCAACTTATTGGTCTTATGATATATCTCAGTATCGAGGATGATACCCAAGAGCTGTATTTATTTATAAACTCTCCTGGCGGATGGGTAATACCGGGAGTGGCTCTTTATGATACTATGCAGTTTGTGCAACCAGATGTACATACAATATGCATGGGATCCGCCGCTTCAATGGGATCTTTTATCCTGGTCGGAGGAGAAATTACCAAACGTCTAGCATTCCCTCACGCTTGGCGCCAATGAGGCTTTTATTTATTTGAGAGAAAAAAGAAGACTATGCCTTCGCCATATGAAATATGAATATGAATATTAAGTAATAATAGCATGGCACTTTGAATTCGATATAAAAAAAATTTTTTGTTTTCACAACATTAGCTTATGTATCGAGAGAGTAATATGATAAAAACGTATTTCCTATTTTCTTATTTTGGAAGTCCAGTTCAGCGTCACAAACTTTTTTCACACCAGAGGTCTCTTAACAATATTTCTATTTATGTTATGGAGCGAAAAAAAAATTCTTTTTTCCTTAGTTTATTTATTATTTGATCAAATAAAAAGCAACTTTGGGATTGCTGAATGACAGACAAATCACAGACAAAAAAATATAATAAATATATATAGCAACGGAGCCATCATAGTATTTTTGAATTCCTCCGAAAGGAAGGGTGGTAAGTTGATCATTTACCGATCGGGGTCTGATCGATCCTATTTTTTATTTCTTTGATGGAAGGTAAGGGTCAATTTTATTGTAGAGCCGTATGCAATGCATAATGCCCGTACGGTTGTTCGATTCTATCTTTTTTTCTTGTTATTCTTTTATCTTTCTTTTATCTTCCCCTCATCATGAAAAAGAGAGAAACCTTTTATTATCTTATATCATCAGGGTAATGATCCACCAACCTGCTGGTTCTTTTTTTGAAGTAGCAACGGGAGAATTCATCCTGGAAGTGGGAGAACTGCTGAAACTACGTGAAACCCTGACAAGGGTTTATGTACAAAGAACGGGCAAACCCTTATGGGTTGTATCCGAAGACATGGAAAGAGATGTTTTTATGTCAGCAACAGAGGCCCAAGCTTATGGAATTGTTGATCTTGTGGCGGTTGAATGACAATAACCTGGATTTCGCGTCAATTCTGAAATGAACCCTGCCGAGTTGAATATTATTATTCTATGGAATCTTTTTTATTATTCTATTGAATAAAAGTAATTGATAATCATCCGGTTAGGATCGATCTAAACCAGCCCATTATGTATATGATTCAACATGCCAACGATTAAACAACTTATTAGAAATACAAGACAGCCAATTAGAAATGTCACAAAATCCCCCGCGCTTCGGGGATGCCCTCAGCGCCGAGGAACATGTACTAGGGTGTATGTGCGACTCGTTCAGATCATGAACTAGAACAAAGGAAAGAGAACAATGTTCGAATATCAATGATCAAATAGGATATAACGGAAAAACAAACTAGATTTCCTATCTAAAAATGGATGATATCCCTTTTATTTTGTATGAAATTTATGGTTTCTGTTGGTGTAAATCCACTCACCTCAATTCAAAATGAGAAGCAATTCTCCATTGGTAGCAAATGGTTATCCATTAAGCGGAGGAAATCTTAGTTAACATAGACCCCTCTTGCAAGAACGGACTAACAGGGTCAGTTACCCAGCCAACCTTCATAATTAAATACCGTTACTGTATAGGTAGAGCTTGTTGTGAAAGACCTATTACTGGATAATTCATGGGTAGAGCCGAAGAATGTGAACTATACAAGTTAGCAATAACATTGATTAAATGAAGTAAAGGCTCCGGTGTATAGAGAAGACCTCACCGTTGAAGAAGTAACCATAGAAACGATGGAATCCACTATTTCTTTATCATTACTTTGATTTTTTAATACCTAGTATAGTCAAATTTCGTATTTCGAGGTGAAATGTCTAGAAAAAATCAAAAATTGTGGTTGGGAAGGTTATAGTAGCCAAAGCCATTGGAATTCTTAGTTTATACATTGGAAAAATCAGTTTTGTTATTAATATACTAGGAAAGGGGCAAAAGAATAACTGAAAGAAAGGAAATCTAGGAAATCTATTAGTTATTCGTTAAAGTTTCATTTATTCAATGACCAGAATTAGACGGGGATATATCGCTCGGAGACGTAGAACAAAAATTCGTTTATTTGCATCAAGCTTTCGGGGGGCTCATTCAAGACTTACTCGAACTATTACTCAACAAAAAATAAGAGCTTTGGTTTCGGCTCATCGGGATAGGGATAGGAAAAAAATCCATTTTCGTCGTTTGTGGATCACTCGAATAAATGCAGCAATTCGCGAAAGGGGGGTATGCTATAGTTATAGTAGATTAATAAATGATCTGTACAAGAGACAGTTGCTTCTTAATCGTAAAATACTTGCACAAATAGCTATATCAAATAGGAATTGTCTTTATATGATTTCCAATGAGATTATAAAAGAAGTAAGTTGGAAGGAATCCACCGGTTAAACGGAGTTGCCCGGAGAATGAACTCCGGGAAGGTCGAATAAAAAAGAAAATAAAAATGAATAGAATATGAGAAAATATGAGAAAAGAAAGTAGTCAAAATAAAAATGAATCAACGCGTTCAAAAAAAAATTTTCTTCTTCCCAGATTCTTCTTTTTTTTCTTATGACACGAGAATTCAATCCGGATTCTTGGATTTTGACCACAAAATAGAAATCCGCGTTTGAGTTCGGATGGGGGTTTGAATTCAAGTTAATAAAGAGTAAACCTACCTTTTTCTGCCTCTAAGACTAGTAGTTCTAGTGGTCGACTCAGTTCTTTCAAATTGTTTCTCATTATTAAGAAAAGGTAACAAAGATAAAATACGAGCTTGTTTTATAGCAATAGTAATTAATCGTTGTTGTTTCAAGGTCAATCTATTTACTCGTCTAGATAATATTTTTCCCTGTTCACTAATAAATCGACTAATTAAACTCATGTTTTTATAATCAATTCGATCCCCCGATTGGATCGGGGGCAAACGCTTACGAAAAGATCGCTTGGATTTAAGAAAAGTTCGCTTGGATTTATCCATGGTTTGGTTAGTTTATTTCTTATCCCTAAAATCCTATTTCAGCCGGATCTATAATTAGAATAAATAAATAGGATTTGGTTTGTTTATAATTATTTTTAACTATGTTAAATATGTTATATATATAATGTCATTTTTCCCTTTCCTTGCCTTGTAAGATTAAGATAAGGGCGCAAGTACTCGCTTCAATCTATTTCTTTATCTCCACGTGAATCGTATGTTTGTAACAATATGGACAGAATTTTCGTAACTCCAATCGATTAGGCGTATTGTGCCGGTTCTTTTGAGTAATATATCTGGAAATGCCCGTTGATTCCTTATTAACACCGTTTCGAACACAAGCGGTACATTCCAAAAGAACCGGTATTCGCACATCTTTACCCTTGGCCATGAACCTCCTTTGGATTTTTCATTTACTCAACTCTTCCTCTTTCAATCCGAAACGAAAAAGAAGAAAGGAAGGAAAAAACAAAATAGAATTTGTAACTTGCTATCCTCTTATGCAAGATTTCACTACACTCAATATCGGAAATAAGATAGAAAGATTTCTAAACTTTCAAATCACAGTACAGCATTTTATATTTTATATAAGTATCTTGTATAATACTCTTTCCCTAGAACCACTGTTTGTATTCGACTTCCATAGAATGAAATATTCATTTCATTCCAACCAGAACCCGAGTCTCACAGCTGTTGAATGCACTTTTATTCTTTCTCTTTCCTCCCTTCTTCTAAAAAAGGGAAAAAAGAGAAAAGAGGGGGCTGATATTTAATTGTATCTCTAATATTCTTTATTCCGTCCCGCGCCAATAACTAGAATGGGAACGTCAACGCATCCGGGAAAAAACGATTAATCTCTATCAATAAACCTGCCAAAGAACCGAACCATAGAGTACTTAGTACCGGTGCCACGGAAAGATATGTTTTTAGATCTCGCATTGAAAAACCTCCTTCATTTTTTCATTTTATTGTAATCAATAAGATAATACATATTTAAATGTACAATTATCTAGTAAAAAAGATTTACTTTTTGTTAAATACAGAAAAAACGTCCTTTTCTTCTCCAATATTCCCCAAAAAGACTCAGTTATTTTTCCTTGGGGTTCCGTTCCATATTTCATATAGATAGAAGTCTTTTGCTATTATTATATGTTAAATGAGACCAAAAAGACGAAATGAAAAGAAAAATTCTAGGTTTTAATAGAGGAGATAACGATGTGGAAAACAAGACAGGAATTCTCTACAATGACACTGTAGACCAACGGAAGGGATGTAGCGCAGCTTGGTAGCGCGTTTGTTTTGGGTACAAAATGTCACGGGTTCAAATCCTGTCATCCCTACCTATTACTACTCCTTTGAGCAGTAATGAGGTATTTTTTAAGATCAACTCACAATGGACATATCATATAGAATCTTTCATTCTTATGACACTATATAGTATGCATACAATGACACTATATAGTATGCATACAAGATGTATTGGGGCCAATTCTTTTCTTTTTTCTTTACAGTATTCTCTTTTATGATAAGAAAGCGCTCTTAGTTCAGTTCGGTAGAACGCGGGTCTCCAAAACCCGATGTCGTAGGTTCAAATCCTACAGAGCGTGATTCGGATCTTCTTCGATCGAATTCGGCTGAAACACTAACTGGAACTGGAACAGCAATCTTAATTTGACCTCCTGGATATTAAACAAAGGAGGAGGTCAAAAAAAGGGGGGGATGTTAATTAATCAAAGGTCCAACTGATCGCCACGCCTGTATTGTAAATATGCAGTTACAAATAATCCAGCCAAAGTAATAGGAATTAGACCTAACACGATTCCAAAAAGAAAAACTTCAATCATTTCAATTTGTTTGAAAGGAGAAAAAAGAGGTAATATCTATACCTAAATATTAATCCAAATTACCACGAATCTCAATGACCAAGAATTGGTAATTGACACGATAAGTAACTAGAAATACACAGAAGTTCGCGGAAAGATTTCCTTTTATGAATTGTGCAATTCATTTCAAATAAGTCGTATCTTGCTCAGACCAATAAATAGAGCTGAGGTTATAGTTAAAGCCGTTAGTAGAAAACCGAAATAACTAGTTATTATAGGCATCAAGGAGCTAAATGAAATATGTTATTTTTATACATATGTTTATAAAAAAGCACTTACCTGAGTTTCATTTTTTACAAAATAGGAGAGAAACAAAAATACCAATTGCAAGCTTTTGATTCAAATATCATTATAGACAGCACTAACAAGGATAAAGTCACAGCTTTAGAAAAAGAAATTGATTAATCGTCTGTAACATCTACGCATACCGCGTTTGCAATCAGCGAATGCATTCTTGGATCATTTTTCAATTCAACTAATAAGAATTAGGTCGTGTAATTTCGTTTTAAAACAAAACTCTTTTCGAATCATTATGGAATCAAATTAGAAAATTATTACTATTTTTTTTTATCGAATCTATTTTCAATTTTAGAGCGAACAGTAATCTTATAAAACTTTTACTTTCTTTTTAACTAATTAGATTTCGTAATAGGTTATAATATCTTGCATATAATATCTTGAATGAATGAGAACAAAAAGTGATCACACGATCACTCGAAAAAAAAAATAGGTGTTTTGGTTCAACTATATTATAAGACTAGTCATTTCTATTCTCTTTTGCTTTAGAAGTTCTAGTTTGTATCTTTCCTATTAGAAATCCGCCTCTTTGTAGTTAGGTCAAAAAAGAACCTTCAGATTTCAGATTTCGATCTAATACAACAATGCATGCATTAGTGATTCCAATTATTTCATTCGTTGTTCTTTTTCGTTTATCGAAGAAAATTTCCTATTATTCCTTGTTACTGGAC